TAAAATAAAATTTAATTTATTTTAATTTTATTAAATTTATTATTTAAATATTTTATTAATATCAATTAGGGGATGGTATTAATTTTTTAAAATTAGGAGGAATTACCAAATTTTAATTATTAAGTAAAGATTTATTTATTATTAAAAATTAAAAAGTAATAATAGAGTTTGTATGTTAATTTTGGCATGAATATTTAATTTAAAATTTATTTATACTAAATAAATTTATTAAAATAAAATTTAATTTATTTTAATTTTATTAAATTTATTATTTAAATATTTTATTAATACCAATTAGGGGATGGTATTAATTTTTTTAAAATTAGGAGGAATTACCAAATTTTAATTACTAAGTAAAGATTTATTTATTATTAAAAATTAAAAAGTAATAATAGAGTTTATATGTTAATTTTGGTATGAATATTTAATTTAAAATTTATTTATACTAAATAAATTTATTTATTATAAATTTTTATTTTTATATAAAATAATAAAAAATTTTATTTCAATCTATAAAGTTTTATTTTGGCTTAAAAGTTTATTATTAGTTTAATTTATATGTAAATTTTTGTGAGAATTTTTATTTATTTTAATAGTAAATAATTTTTTTATTAGTCGCAGTAATTAGTATTATTAATTAAAGAAATTTAGAAATAGTAATATTAAAGAGTATTGGCTAAATTTGTGCCAGCAGCCGCGGTTATACGAATAATGCAAATAAATTTTTTTAGTTTGAGTTAAATTGATTTTTATAAAATAAAGATAAATTTATTAGGTGAAATTTTAAATTTATAATAATTTTTAATAAAATAATTAAAGCTTGGAAATTTTATAATTAAACTAGGATTAGATACCCTATTATTTAAAATGTATCTTTAAAAACTAAGGTAGTAGTAGTTATGTTCTTGAAACTTAAAAAATTTGGCGGTATTTTAGTCTATTCAGAGGAACCTGTCTTGTAATCGATAATCCACGATGGACCTTACTTAAATTTGTAATCAGTTTATATACCGTCGTTATTAGAATATTTTATAAGAAAGTTAATTTTCAAGATTTTTTAAGAGAAAATATATCAGATCAAGGTGTAGCTTATATTTAAGTATTGATGGGTTACAATAAAATTATTTAAATGGATATAAATTTGAAAAATTTATTGAAAGTGGATTTGATAGTAAAATTATATAGATTAATAATTTGATTTTAGCTCTAAAATATGCACACATCGCCCGTCACTCTTATTATTAAGGTAAGATAAGTCGTAACATAGTAGATGTACTGGAAAGTGTACCTAGAATGCAATTTAAAGCTTATTTAGTAAAGCATTTCATTTACATTGAAAAGATTTTTGTGCAAATCAATATAAATTGATTATATTTTATTTATTAATTAATTTTTTTTTTAAAATAAATTATTAAAAATAATTATTTAAGGATTTGTTTTAGTATTTTATAAAGAAAAAATAATTTTAATTATAGTTAAATAGTATTGTGAAAGAAAATTGAAATAAATTGAAAAATTAATATTTTAAAAGAAAATTTAATTTATTGTACCTTGTGTATCAGGGTTTATTAATTAAAAATTATTTATTGTAATTTTCTCGATTTTAAAAGAGTTAATATATTATAAAAGTTAATGTGACAAAATTATTTTGTATAATATATTAGAAATGAAATGTTATTCGTTTTTAAAGGTATCTAGTTCTTTAAGAAATAAATTTAATTTAGAAATATTATATTATTTAATTAAATGAATTAATTAGATAATTATTTTATTTTAATATTTTATGGGATAAGCTATGAAATAAATTATTAAAAATTATTAGATAAGTTAATAAATATAAGCTTAGAAATAGTTATTATTAGTGAAAGTGTTATAATTTATTTTATAATATTTATTATTTATTAAATTTTAATTATGTATTAAAGTATTTATTTTAATTTTAAAAATAAAAAAATAATGATAAAATTAGTATATTGTATTGTATAAATATAATTATTTGATAAGTTTTTATAAAGAACTCGGCAAAAATAATGTTCGCCTGTTTAACAAAAACATGTCTTTTTGAATTTTTTTAAAAGTCTAGCCTGCCCACTGAATAATTTAAATGGCCGCAGTATACTAACTGTGCAAAGGTAGCATAATCATTAGTCTTTTAATTGAAGGCTGGTATGAATGGTTGGACGAGATATTAACTGTTTCATAAAAATTTATAATAGAATTTTATTTTTTAGTCAAAAAGCTAAAATATAATTAAAAGACGAGAAGACCCTATAAATCTTTATATATATAGATTATTGGAATTTTGTAGATTTTTTTTATTACAATAATTGATTATATTTTATTGGGGTGATATTAAAATTTAATAAACTTTTAATTTTAAAAATCATTAATTTATGAATGGTTGATCCGTTAATAACGATTAAAAAAATAAGTTACTTTAGGGATAACAGCGTAATTTTTTTGGAGAGTTCATATCGATAAAAAAGATTGCGACCTCGATGTTGGATTAAGATATAATTTTAGGTGTAGCCGCTTAAATTTTAAGTCTGTTCGACTTTTAAATTCTTACATGATCTGAGTTCAAACCGGCGTAAGCCAGGTTGGTTTCTATCTTTAAAATATTAAAATATTTCAGTACGAAAGGACCTAATATTTAATAAATAATTATTTTTATATTGAATATAATTAATTTATACTATTTTGGCAGATTAGTGCAATAAATTTAGAATTTATTTATGTGAATTTTTGTCACAAATAGTACTTGTTTTTTATAGAAAATTTATTATTTATTATTGGTAGTTTATTATTAATTATTTTTGTATTAGTAAGAGTAGCATTTTTAACTCTTTTAGAGCGTAAAGTTTTAGGATATATTCAAATTCGTAAGGGTCCTAATAAAGTTGGGATTGCAGGTATTCCTCAACCTTTTTGTGATGCAATCAAATTATTTACTAAGGAACAAACTTATCCTTTATTATCGAATTATATTTCTTATTATTTTTCTCCTATTTTTTCTTTATTTCTTTCTTTATTAGTTTGAATATGTATGCCTTTGTTTGTAAAGCTTTTTTCTTTTAATTTAGGTTTATTATTTTTTTTATGTTGCACAAGATTAGGGGTTTATACTGTGATAGTTGCAGGTTGATCATCTAATTCTAATTATGCTTTATTAGGGGGGTTACGAGCGGTTGCACAAACTATTTCTTATGAAGTTAGATTAGCTTTAGTTTTATTAAGTTTTGTATTTTTGATTGGAGGTTATAATATGTTGATATTTTATAAGTATCAGTTATTTATTTGATTTTTATTTATTATATTTCCAATGGCTTTAGTATGATTTAGAATTTCTTTAGCAGAAACAAATCGTACTCCTTTTGATTTTGCAGAAGGGGAATCTGAATTGGTTTCTGGGTTTAATGTAGAGTATAGAAGAGGGGGATTTGCTTTAATTTTTTTAGCTGAGTATGCAAGAATTTTATTTATGAGAATATTATTTTGTGTAATATTTTTAGGTAGAGATGTATTTTCTTTATTATTTTATGTAAAATTAACTTTTATTTCTTTTATATTTATTTGAGTACGAGGGACTTTACCTCGGTTTCGGTATGATAAATTAATATATTTAGCTTGAAAAAGATTTTTGCCTTTTTCATTAAATTTTTTATTATTTTTTGTAGGGTTTAAGATTTTTTTAATTTATTTAGTTTAAATATTTATTTTTAGTAAAGTTAATAGAAAATTTAATTCCTATCTTATGTTTTCAAAACATATGCTTATTTCAAGCTCATTAACTAGTTTAATAGATTATCTCATCATTTAATAATTAATGGGTTAAATATGAAGTAAGAGAAATATACTACTGTTAAAATTTGTCCAATTAAGACATAAGGTTCTTCAACTGGTCGAGCTCCAATTCATGTTAATAAGATTACAGTTACTGTTATTAATCAAAATAAAACTTGATTGATAGGATAAAATTGAATACCTCGAAATTTACTTAGATGATAAAATGGAAGGATAGCTAAAATTGCAATAGATAAAACAAGAGCAATTACTCCTCCTAATTTATTAGGAATTGATCGTAAAATTGCATATGCAAATAAGAAGTATCATTCAGGTTGAATATGGACAGGTGTAACTAAAGGATTTGCTGGAATAAAATTATCAGGGTCACCTAATAAATAAGGGTTAATTAGTACCAATAAAATTAGGATTATAGTTATTACAATAAATCCTACAATATCCTTAAATGTAAAATATGGGTGGAATGGAATTTTGTCAATATTTGAATTTAATCCTATAGGGTTATTAGATCCTGTTTCATGGAGAAATAGAATATGAATTATTGTTATTGCAAGAACAATAAAAGGTAAAATAAAATGAAATGTGAAAAATCGTGTAAGAGTAGCGTTATCAACTGCGAATCCTCCTCATACTCATTGTACTAAATCAATCCCTAAATAAGGGATAGCTGATAATAAATTAGTAATTACTGTAGCTCCTCAAAAAGATATTTGTCCTCATGGTAATACATATCCTATAAAGGCAGTTCCTATTACTAAGAACAGAATAATTACTCCTACTAATCAGGTAGGAGTAAATAAATATGAACCATAATAAATTCCTCGTCCTACATGTAAATAAATACAAATAAAGAAGAATGATGCACCATTAGCATGTATAGTTCGTAATAATCATCCATAGTTTACATCTCGGCAAATATGATTAACTCTGTTGAAAGCTAAATTAATATCTGCTGTATAGTGTATAGCTAAAAATAGTCCGGTAAGAATTTGAATTATTAAGCATAAAAATAAAAGTGATCCAAAATTTCATCATGCAGAAATATTAATAGGTGCTGGAAGGTCTACTAGAGCTCTGTTTGCAATGCTAAGAATAGGGTGTTTAACTCGTAAAGGTTTGTTCATTAGTTGAATATAGGTCGTAAGGGTCCCTTAAATAATTTAGTAATTTTAACTACTGCAATTAATGTAATTAATAAGTAATTTATTAGTATAATAGTTAATAAATTAGTTGGGTAATTATATAATTTTATAAGGGATATAGAATTTTCTATAATATATGAATTTATATCAAATATAGATTTAATTTCTATATTAGCATATTGTGCTAAAATATTTTTATCAATAAAAAATAAAATGGAAATTCTTAATAAAAATATAATAATTGTTGTTATTATTAATTTAATTGAAAAGGAAAATATTTCATTAGAAGCTAATGATGTTACATAAATAAATAAGACTAATATTCCTCCTAAAAATACTAAAAATAAAATATAAGAGAATCAAAATGTTTTAGTTATTAGTCCTGAAGTTAAACAAATTAATGTTGTTTGAATTAATAGGGTTAATCCTATAGCTAGGGGGTGTTTTATATTGAAGAAGATAAAATTAAAGATAATTAATAATGTTATTAAAATTCATTGTATAATATCAAGAGGTAGTTTAATTAAAATATTAATTTTGGGGATTAATGATAAAGAATTTTCTTTTCTCTTGAAGTTTTAAAAGAATATTTCTTATTTTTGATTTACAAGACCAATGTTTTTATTAAACTATTAAAACTAATGTTAATAATTTTAAATTGAATTTTGTCGAGTATTTTATTTATTATAGGTGTATTTACTTTTGTTTCTAATCGTAAGCATTTATTGTCTATATTGTTAAGATTAGAATACATTGTTTTGAGTTTATTTTTATTATTATTTATTTATTTAAATATACTTAATTTTGAATTTTTTTTTAGAATAATATTTTTAACTTTTAGTGTATGTGAAGGAGCTTTAGGTCTTTCTATTTTGGTTAGAATAATTCGTACTCATGGAAATGATTATTTTCAAAGATTTAATATTTTGCAATGTTAAAAATTATTATTTTTATTTTATTTTTGTTTCCTTTATGTTTAATACATAATACTTATTGAATGGTTCAAAGTTTATTATTTTTATTAAGATTTATTTTTGTTATAATAAATATGTATAGAAATTATTTTATATCAATTTCATATTTTTTTGGTTGTGATATAATTTCTTATGGATTAATTTTATTAAGATTATGAATTGTTTCTTTAATATTAATGGCTAGAGAATCTGTTTTTAAATATAATAATTATGTAAATTTGTTTTTGATTAATATTGTTTTATTATTAATTTTGTTAGTTTTAACTTTTAGAAGTATAAGATTATTTATGTTTTATTTATTTTTTGAAAGAAGATTAATTCCTACTTTATTTCTTATTTTAGGTTGAGGCTATCAGCCTGAGCGTTTACAAGCTGGTGTATATCTATTGTTTTATACATTATTAGTTTCTTTGCCTATATTAGTTGGAATTTTTTATGTTTATAAGAGTACAGGTACTATAAATTTTTATTTATTAAATAATTATATATTTGAATTAGAAATTTTGTATTTTTCATTAGTAATAGCTTTTTTAGTTAAAATACCTATGTTTTTAGTTCATTTATGACTTCCAAAAGCTCATGTAGAAGCTCCTGTTTCAGGGTCTATAATTTTAGCTGGAATTATATTAAAATTAGGAGGATATGGTTTATTACGAGTTTTATCTTTTTTACAATTAATAGGGTTAAAATTTAATTATATTTGAGTTAGAATTAGATTAGTTGGAGGAGTATTAGTTAGTTTAATTTGTTTACGTCAAACTGATTTAAAGGCTTTAATTGCTTATTCCTCAGTTGCGCATATAGGGATTGTTTTAGCTGGGTTAATAACAATAACTTATTCTGGTATTTGTGGATCTTATACTTTAATAATTGCTCATGGATTATGTTCTTCTGGATTATTTTGTTTGGCAAATATTTCTTATGAACGATTGGGAAGTCGTAGATTATTAATTAATAAGGGGTTATTAAATTTTATACCTTCTATAGCTTTATGATGATTTTTATTAAGTTCTGCTAATATAGCTGCTCCTCCAACATTAAATTTATTAGGAGAAATTTCTTTAATTAATAGAATTGTTAGTTGATCTTGGGTTACTATGTTAATATTATCTATATTATCTTTTTTTAGAGCTGCTTATACTTTATATCTATATGCTTATAGACAACATGGTAAAATTTTTTCAGGAGCTTATTCATTTAGTGGGGGTTCTATTCGGGAGTTTTTACTTTTATTTTTACATTGGTTTCCTTTAAATTTATTAATTTTGAAGGGGGATATATGTATATTATGGTTATGTTTAAATAGTTTAAATAAAATATTGATTTGTGGTGTCATTGATGAGAGCTATTCTCTTTAAACCGTGAAATATTTATCAATTTGTACAATTAGATTTATTAGATTATTTTTTTTTAGATTATCTAGTTTTTTATTCGGTATTATTTTTATTATAAATGATTATAGAATTTTTGTTGAGTGAGAAGTAGTGTCTTTTAATTCAATAAATATTGTGATAACTTTATTATTTGATTGAATAAGTTTAATTTTTATATCATTTGTTTTAATAATTTCTTCTTTAGTAATTTTTTACAGAAAGGAATATATGAGTAGTGATTATAAGATTAATCGGTTTATTATATTGGTATTAATATTTGTTAGTTCAATGATATTATTAATTATTAGTCCCAATTTAATTAGAATTTTATTAGGGTGAGATGGTTTAGGTCTTGTATCTTATTGTTTAGTAATTTATTTTCAGAATGTAAAATCTTATAATGCTGGTATGTTAACAGCTTTATCAAATCGAATTGGGGATGTGGCTTTATTATTAGCAATTGCTTGAATATTAAATTATGGAAGATGAAATTATGTATTTTATTTAGAAGTTATGAAAAGTGATTTAGAGATATTAATTATTGGAAGATTAGTTATATTAGCAGCAATAACTAAAAGAGCTCAAATTCCTTTTTCGTCTTGATTGCCTGCTGCGATAGCTGCTCCTACTCCTGTTTCTGCTTTAGTTCATTCTTCTACTTTAGTAACAGCAGGGGTTTATTTATTAATTCGGTTTAATATTGTTTTAAGAAGTTCTTGAATAGGAAATTTATTATTATTAATTTCTGGATTAACGATATTTATAGCTGGATTAGGAGCTAATTATGAATTTGATTTAAAAAAGATTATTGCTTTATCTACTTTAAGTCAATTAGGTTTAATAATAAGTATTTTGTCAATAGGTTATTATAAATTAGCATTTTTTCATTTATTAACTCATGCATTGTTTAAGGCTTTATTATTTATATGTGCAGGAGCTATTATTCATAATATAAATAATTGTCAAGATATTCGTTTAATGGGTAGTTTAAGATTAATAATGCCTTTAACTTCTTCTTGCTTTAATGTAGCTAATTTAGCCTTATGTGGGATACCTTTTTTAGCTGGATTTTATTCAAAGGATTTAATTTTAGAAATGGTTTCTTTGTCCTATATTAATATATTTTCTTTTTTTCTTTATTTTTTTTCTACAGGGTTAACAGTTTGTTATTCATTTCGATTAGTTTATTATACTATAACAGGAGATTCAAATTTTTCTTCTTTAAATATATTAAATGATGAAGGTTGAGTTATGTTACAGAGTATAATAGGTTTATTAATTTTAAGAATTTTTGGAGGAAGAATATTAAGATGGTTAATTTTTCCTAGACCTATAGTAGTTGTTTTACCTTTTTATTTAAAATTATTAACTTTATTTGTGTGTATTGTAGGGGGTATAATAGGTTATTTAATTTCAAATGTTTCTTTATTTTTTTTTAATAGGGCTTTAAATAATTATAATTCTTCTTATTTTTTAGGTTCAATGTGATTTATACCTTATATTTCTACTTATGGAATTATAAATTATTCTTTAATTGTTGGTAAATTAGTTGTAAAGTCTTTTGATCAGGGTTGATCTGAATATTTTGGCGGTCAACAATTGTATTATAATTTAGTAAAGAATTCTCAATTAAATCAGGTATTACAAAATAATAATTTAAAGATTTATTTATTAAGTTTTATTCTTTGAATTATAGTAATATATTTATATATAATTTGTTTTTATTCAAATAGCTTATAAATAGAGTATAACACTGAAGATGTTAGGGAGATAAATTTATCTTTGAATAATTTAGTGAAATTTTTTTAGTAATTTATAAAAAGAATTTTTTTAATTTTACAATGAAAATGTAATGTTTTGTTTAAACTATATAAATTAAAGAAGTATAAATGGAATTTAACCATTAAAAGATAAAAGTTAGCAGCTTTTTCTTGAACATCATACTTCTTTAATTGGAGTATAAATCTCAATTCTATCATTAACAGTGATAAGCCTCTTTTTGGCTTCAATTAAAGAATAAGGGTAAATTATACCTAAGATTAGGTCGAAACTAATTGCAATTAATCGCTTCATATTCAAGGTAGATTGAATGATCAATACTTTTTGAATGCAAATCAAATGTTATAATTAACTACAACCCTATTAATTAGATCAGTTTAATATACCTTGATTTCATTCATGATAAAGACCAATGAGTAGGATTAAAATAAAAATAATTGATGTAGTTGTTCATATAAAAAGATTAGAAAATTTTATAATACAAATAATTGGTAAAATTAATGCAATTTCTACATCAAAAATTAAAAAGATAATTGTAATTAAGAAGAATCGAAGGGAAAAAGGTAAACGAGAAGAAGATTTAGGGTCAAATCCACATTCAAATGGAGAAGATTTTTCTCGATCAACTAATGTTTTTTTTGATAAGATAGATGCTAATAATATTACTACTATTGAAATTGTTAAAATAATTATACTAATTGTTAAAATTGATAAAATTATCTATACTATTAATAATAGACCATATGATTGGAAGTCAAATATACTTTTTATACTATATAGATAATTAATTAACCTCCTCATCAATAAATTGATACATAAAGGAATAATCATACAATATCAACAAAGTGTCAGTATCAGGCAGCAGCTTCAAATCCAAAGTGATGATTTTTAGAAAAATGGTTATTTAAGTGACGGATTAAACAAATTAATAGGAATGTAGTTCCAATTAATACATGAATTCCATGAAATCCTGTTGCTATAAAAAATGTTGATCCATAAACTGAGTCAGCAATAGTAAAAGGTGCTTCAATATATTCATACGCTTGAAGGATTGTAAAATAGATCCCTAAAGTTACTGTGAAAAATAAACTTTGTGCTGCTTGAGAATGGTTTCCTTCTATTAATCTATGATGAGCTCAAGTTACAGTGATTCCTGAAGTTAATAAAATTACTGTATTTAATAAGGGAATTTGAAATGGATTAAATGGTGTAATTCCTATTGGAGGTCAAATAGCCCCTAATTCAATAGATGGGGATAAACTACTATGAAAAAAAGCTCAAAAAAAAGAAACAAAAAATAAAACTTCTGATAAAATAAATAAGATTATTCCTCATCGTAATCCTGTTGTTACAGGTTCAGTATGAAGACCTTGAAAAGTACCTTCTCGAGAAATATCTCGTCATCATTGATAAACAGTTAAGATAGTAATAATATTTCCTAAGATAAATAAAGATATATTATATTGATGGAATCATTTAACTATTCCGGCAACAGTTGTTATTGCTCCAATTGAAGCTGTTAAAGGCCATGGTCTGTAATCTACTAAATGAAATGGGTGGTTTGAGTGAGTTGACATTAATTTACTTCTCTAGAATAAAGTGTAGAAAGAACAGCAAATACATATGATTGAATTATTGCAACTGCTGATTCTAAAACTAATAGGGCAATTTGAGTAATAATTAAAACTCTTAATAGAATAGTTGATATTGAAGGCCCAGTATTTCCTAAAAGGGTAAGTAATAAATGTCCTGCAATTATATTAGCAGTTAATCGAACTGCTAAAGTTCCTGGTCGAATAATATTTCTAATTGTTTCAATACATACTATAAATGGTATTAATACAGCAGGGGTACCTTGAGGAACTAAATGGGCAAATATATGTTGAGTATTATTAATTCATCCAAATAATATAAAACTTAATCATAAAGGTAAAGCTAATGTTAAAGTTAAAGTTAAATGACTTGTTCTTGTGAAAATATATGGGAATAAACCTATGAAATTATTAAATAAAATTATTGAAAATAATGAAACAAATAATAAGGTTGATCCATTAGCTCCTATAGGACCTAATAATGTTTTGAATTCTTTGTGGAGTGTTAATAGAATATTATTTCAAAAAATATGGTATCGAGAAGGCATAAGTCAGTAGGCAGATGGAATTATCAAAATTCCTAAAAAAGTTCTTAATCAATTTAGTGATAAATTGAAAATACTAGAAGAAGGATCAAATACTGAAAATAAATTTGTTATCATTTTCAACTTAATGAATTAATAGTTTGAGTTTTAAGTGTTAATCTTGATTTAGGTATAGAAGGGATAAAAGAGTAATAATTTATTATATTAAAAATTACAAATGCAATAGAAAAGATAATAAATAAGCTTAATCAACCAATTGGAGCTATTTGAGGGATTAAAAAATATCAATAAATTGATAATTTTAGTTTGACAAACTAATGTTATTTATTTAACTAATTTTTTCATTAGAAGTAAGTGCTAATTTACTATAGAATGGTTTAAGAGACCAGTACTTGCTTTCAGTCATCTAATGAAGAGTTTATATTATTAGAAATTCATTTGATAAAATAATTTACAGGAATTCTTTCAATTACGATTGGTATAAAACTGTGGTTAGCTCCACAAATTTCTGAACATTGACCATAAAATAATCCTGGTCGGTTAATTAGAAAATTAGTTTGATTTAGTCGTCCAGGAGTTCCATCTACTTTCACTCCTAAGGCAGGAACTGTTCAAGAATGAATTACATCAGCAGCTGTTACTAAAATTCGAATTTGAGAATTTATTGGTAGAACAACTCGGTTATCTACATCTAATAGTCGGAAACTATCTAAAGATAATTCATTTGTGGGGATTATATATGAATCAAATTCAATATTGTTAAAGTCTGAATATTCATAACTTCAATATCATTGGTGACCGATAGTTTTTAATGTAATAGAAGGTTCATTAATTTCATCAAGTAAGTATAAAAGACGTAGTGAAGGGAAAGCAATAAATAAAAGAATAATTGCTGGTAAAATAGTTCAAATGATTTCAATAGTTTGTCCATGTAAAAGATATCGATTCACATATTTGTTAAATAATAATATAATTATTAAGTAACCTACTAAAACAGTAATTATTACTAAAATTAATAAAGTGTGGTCATGAAAAAAAGTTAATTGTTCTATTAGTGGAGAAGAACTATCTTGTAAACCTAAATTAGCTCATGTTGACATTAGTTATTCTAATAAAAGTAAAATACTTTATATATGGAGCTTAAATCCATTGCACTAATCTGCCATATTAGAAATTAGTTAATAATGGCAATTCAGAATAACTATGTTCAGCCGGTGGAGTATTTTGAAGTCATTCAATAGATGAATTTAGTTGAACAGGAAATATAACTTGTCGTTGAGATGCTAAACTTTCTCAAATAATAAAGAAGAAAAATAAAATTCCTAATAAAGAAATTGTTGAACCAATAGTTGAAATTACATTTCAAGCTGTGTAAGCATCTGGGTAATCAGAGTATCGTCGAGGTATCCCTGCAAGACCTAAGAAATGTTGAGGGAAAAAAGTTAGATTTACTCCTGTAAATATAATAGTAAATTGACTTTTTAATATTTTATTATTTAGTGTTAATCCTGTAAATAGAGGGTATCAATGGACGAATCCAGCTATAATAGCAAATACAGCTCCTATAGAAAGAACATAATGGAAATGAGCTACAACATAGTATGTATCGTGTAAGATGATATCAATTGAAGAATTGGCTAGAACTACTCCAGTTAATCCTCCTACTGTAAATAAAAATACAAATCCTAAGGCTCATAAGGTAGCAGGAGAATAATTTAATTGAGTTCCATAAAGAGTAGCAAGTCAACTGAAAATTTTAATTCCTGTTGGGACAGCAATAATTATTGTTGCTGAAGTAAAATAAGCTCGTGTATCTACATCCATACCTACTGTGAATATATGATGAGCTCATACAATAAATCCTAATAGTCCAATTGCTAACATTGCGTAAATTATACCTAATGATCCAAATGTTTCCTTTTTACCTGATTCTTGACTAATAATATGAGAAATTATTCCAAATCCAGGTAAAATTAAAATGTATACTTCGGGATGTCCGAAAAATCAAAATAAATGTTGGTATAGAATAGGATCTCCCCCTCCTGCAGGATCAAAGAATGAAGTATTAATATTTCGATCAGTTAATAATATAGTAATTGCTCCAGCTAGTACAGGTAAAGAAAGTAATAAAAGTAGAGCAGTAATTACTACTGATCAAACAAATAAAGGTATTCGGTCAAATGTAATTCCTGTAGATCGTATATTAATAACTGTAGTAATAAAATTTACTGCTCCTAAAATTGAGGAAATTCCAGCTAAATGAAGAGAGAAAATGGCTAAATCAACAGAAGCTCCTCCATGGGCAATATTAGAAGATAAAGGAGGGTAAACAGTTCATCCTGTTCCAGCTCCATTTTCTACTATACTGCTTACTAGAAGTAGTGTTAATGCTGGAGGTAGAAGTCAAAAACTTATATTATTTATTCGAGGGAAAGCTATATCTGGTGCTCCTAGTATAATAGGCACTAATCAATTTCCAAATCCTCCAATTATAATTGGCATTACTATGAAAAAAATTATAATAAAAGCATGAGCTGTAACAATTACATTATAAATTTGATCATCTCCAATTAAGGCACCAGGATGACCTAATTCTGCTCGAATAAGAATTCTTAAAGAGGTACCTACTATACCTGCTCAAGCTCCGAAAATAAAATATAAAGTTCCAATATCTTTATGATTAGTAGAGAATAACCATTGTTGCGATTAAATGGCTGAAATTTAGGCAATAGACTGTAAATCTATTTATGAGAGTTATTCTCTTTAATCATAAATAATTGGCTTTATAGTCAATAATGACATTAGACTGCAATTCTAAAGGAGTAAATATTTACTAAGGCTTAAAAGATTATTCTTATATTTATAGCTTTGAAGGCTATTAGTTTATTTAACTTAAAGCCTTAAAGCAAGAAATATAAAGAAAGTATTAAAAATAATCCTAAAGAAGAAAAGAAAGAATATGTTATAAAAATTCTTAAATAAGTAGAGTTATAAGAAGAATTAACCATTCAATTATTTTCATGATAGTTAAGTATAAAAGCTCTGTATGATAAACGCATATAAAAATATAAAGTAATTAATGTTATTAAAACTATAAAAGTTAATAAAAATAATTGATTATTTATTGTTAGAGATTGAATTACAAGCCATTTTGGTAAAAATCCTAAAAATGGGGGGAGACCACCTAGTGATAATAAATTAAAAAATAAGAAAAATTTTATTGTTTTTGAATGAAAAGATATTGTAAATAATTGGTTTATATGTGAAGTTTTAAATATATTGAATATAAAAATTATTGTAAAAGTTAAAAATGTATAGAATAAAAAATATGTTATTCATATAATATTTCTATCATACATTGCAGCTAGTATTCATCCTAAATGATTAATTGAGGAATAAGCTATTAATTTTCGTAGAGATGTTTGGTTTAATCCTCCTAAAGCACCAATTAATCTCGATAAAATAATTCTGGTAATAATAAGAGGTTTAAAAATAATGTAAGAAATTAATATCAAGGGGGCGATTTTTTGTCATGTTATTAAAATTAATGCATTTAATCAGGAGAGTCCTTCTATTACATTAGGGAATCAAAAGTGGAATGGGGCTGAACCTCTTTTTAATAATAAAGAAGAAAAAATTATTATTTCTATTAAAAAATTAGAGTTTATTTTGTCTGCATTTAATAAAAATAAAATTGTTGCAAATAAGAACACTGAAGAGGCTAATGCTTGTGTTAGGAAATACTTTAGTGAGGCTTCTGTTGATATTAATTTATTATCTCTTATTAGGGGGATAAAAGACAATAAATTAATTTCTAAACCTATTCAAGCTCCTAGTCAAGAATTAGCTGAGATAGAAATTAGTGTTCCTATTATTAAAATTATACAAAATACAATTTTTGATGAATTATTAAAAATTAAAAAGAAAAGGATTAAAACCTTTATAAATGGGGTATGAGCCCAGTAGCTTAATTAGCTTATCTTTTTATATTTTGGTGTATGATGCACAAAAGTTTTTGATACTTTTAGAAATAGTTTAATTCTATTAAATATAATGAATGTAATATTATTACATGATTTACCCTATCAAGGTAATCCTTTTATCAGGCAATTCATT